TAAAATAATTATTTGGGAATTGTTTCAAGCAAATGTGCATTCCCCTCTTTTTTTGGACAGAATCAAAAAATCCCCTTTTTTATCTTTTGATATCTCCGGGTTGATTAAACTAATTTTGAGAAATTGGGTGGGTAAGGGGGAAGCATTCAAAATTGTAGAGTATACAGAAGAACAAACAAAAAGAGAAGAAAACAAAGAGAAGAACAAAAGAAAGGAGAAAGCGCGAATAGACATAGCAGAGGCCTGGGATACCATTCCATTTGCGCAAGTAATAAGAGGTTCCATGTTACTAACTCAATCTATTTTTAGAAAATATATTCTATTACCTTCATTGATAATTGCAAAAAATATTGGACGTATATGCCTATTGCAACTTCCTGAATGGTCTGAGGATTTACAGGAATGGAATACAGAGATGCATGTTAAATGTACCTATAATGGTGTTCCGTTATCAGAAACAGAATTTCCGAAAAATTGGTTGACAGACGGTATTCAGATAAAAATATTATTTCCTTTCTGTCTGAAACCTTGGCACAAATCGAAACTAAGATCCTCTCAGAAAAATCTAATGAAAAAGAAAAAAGAAAAAGATGATTTTTGTTTTTTAACAGTTTGGGGAATGGAAGCGGAACTTCCTTTTGGTTCGCCCCGAAAACGACCTTCCTTTTTTAAACCCATTTTTAAGGAACTTGAAAGAAAAATTGGAAAATTGAAAAAGCAGTATTTTCGAGTTCTAATAGTTTTTAAAGCAAAAACAAAATTACTTCGAAAAGTATCAAAAGAAACAAAAAAACGGCTTATCAAAAGTGTTATTTTTATAAAAAAAATAATAAAAGAACTTTCAAAAGTAAATCCAATTCTATTATTTCGATTAAGAGAAGTAGAAGTATATGAATCGAGTGAAATTAAAGAAAAAAAAGATTCTATAATCAGCAATCAGATAATTCACGAATCATTTAGTCAAATTGCATCTCCGAGTTCAACAAATTCTTCATTGACAGAAAAAAAAATGAAGGATCTGACCGATAGAACAAGTACAATTCGAAATCAAATAGAAAGAATCACAAAAGAGAAAAAAAAAGTAACTCCAAAAATAAATAATATTAGTCCTAGCAAAACAAGTTATAATCCTAAAAGATTCCAAAAATGGCAAATATTAAAAAAAAGAAATGCTCGATTAATTTCTAAATTACCCCTTTTTTTGAAATTTTTCATTGAAAGAATATACACAGAACTATTTTTATCTATCATTAATATTCCCAAAATGAATACAGAACTTTTTCTTGAATCAACAAAAAAAATTATTGATAAATCCATTTACACTAACGAAAGAAAACAAGAAATAATTAATAAAAAAAATAAAAATCCAATTGCCTTTATTTCGACTATCAAAAAGTCACTTGATAATATTAGTAATAGTAAAACAAATTCACCTATTTTTTATGACTTATCATACATGTCACAAGCATATGTATTTTACAAATTATCACAAATCCAAGTCAGTAACTCGTATAAATTTAGCTCTGTTTTTCAATCTCAAGGAATCCCTTTTTTTCTTAAGCCTGAAATAAAGGATTCTTTTGAAACACAAGGAATGGTTCATTCTAAATTAGGAGATAAGAAACTTCCGAGTTATGAAATGAATCAATGGAAAAACTGGTTAAGAGGACATTATCAATATGATTTATCTCAGATCAGATGGTCTAGATTAATACCAGAAAAGTGGCGAAATACAGTTCATCAGCGTCGTATAGCTAAAAAATCAAATTTTAGCAAAAGGCATTCATATGAAAAAGACCAATTAATTGGTTCCAAAAAACAAAACCAATTTGAAGTATATTCATTATCTAATCAAAAAGATAATTTTCAAAAATACTATAGATATGATCTTTTATCATATAAATTTCTTAATTATGAAAATAAAACGGAATGCTTTTCTCCGTTTCAAGGACATAAGAACCAAGAGCTTTCTTATACCACGTATAAAGAAAGCCTTTTTGATATGCTGAGAAACATCCCTATCAATAATTTTCTAGGAAAGGTCGATATTCTCTATATGGAAAAAAAGGCCGATAGAAAATATTTTGATTGGAAAATTATCAATTTTTATCTTAGACAAAAAGTCGATATTGAGGCCTGGATCACGATCGATACCAATAGGAATCAAAATACTCAAATTCGTACTAATAATTATCAAATAATTCATAAAAAAGATCTTTATTATCTTATGATTCCAGAAATCAATCCACCAAACTCTCACAAAGTTTTTTTTGATTGGATGGGAATGAATGAAAAAATACTAAAGCGTCACATATCGAATCTGGAACTTTGGTTCTTCCCAGAACTTGTGTTACTTTATAATGCCTATAAAACGAAACCTTGGTTTATACTAAGAAAATTACTTCTTTTAAATTTGAATAGAAATGAAAATAGTAGTGAAAATCAAAAGATCAATGAAAAGAAAAAAGGAAGTTTTTTGATACCATCGAATAAAAAGCATCGAAATCAAGAAGAAAAAGAACCCACAAGTCGAGGAGATCTTGGATCCATTCTCTCACAACAAAAAGATCTTGAAGAAAATTCTGCAAGATCAGACATGAAAAAAGCGAAAAAGAAAAAACAATACAAAAGCAACACGGAAGCAGAACTAGATTCCTTCCTGAAACGTTTTTTTGTTTTTCAATTAAGATGGGACGATACTTTGAATCAAAGAATGATGAATAATATCAAGGTATGTTGTCTCCTGCTTAGACTGATAGATCCAAAAAAAATTACTATCTCCTCGATTCAAACGAGAGAAATTTGTTTGGATATAATGCTGATTCAGAAGAATTTAACTCTTACAGAATTGATGAAAAAGGGAGTATTGATTATAGAACCCATTCGTCTGTCTGGAAAAAACGATGGCCAATTTATTATGTATCAAACCATAGGTATTTCGTTGGTTCATAAGAGTAAACACCAAACTAATAAAAAATACCAAGAACAAAGATATGTTTCTAAGAATAATTTGGATGAAACTATTTCAGCACATCAAAGAATAACTGGAAATAGAGACAAAAATCATTTTGATTTGCTTGTTCCTGAAAATATTTTATCGTTTAGACGTCGTAGAAAATTGAGAATTCTAAATTGTTTCAATTCAAAGAATAGAAATGGTGGAGATAGAAATCCAGTATTTTGGAATGGAAAGAACGTAAAAAACAGCAGCCAAGTTTCGCATGACAGTAAGCATCTTGATAGAGAGAAAAATAAATTAATGAAATTAAAGCTCTTTCTTTGGCCTAATTATCGATTAGAGGATTTAGCTTGTATGAATCGTTATTGGTTTGATACCAATAATGGCAGTCGTTTCAGTATGTTAAGGATACATCTGTATCCACGATTGAAAATTCGTGGATAATACACTTTTTCTATATATCCTATACCCTATATATATATAATATAGGGTATATGAAAGCAAACAAATACACAGATCACATGCCTTGTCTCACATTTCATTCTAATATCCAATATGAAATAAATAATGGCTCAATTAGATCTCGAAATGAATCAACAAAAACTTCTTCGTTTTAAATCTAAATTCTTCGATGCGAAAATGTACCAATCCTTTTCTATCCCTATCTAAATCCAATTTCAAATTGAATTGAGTGATTTGAATTCAGAAAATTAGGAGTTCATAAATAAATTCGGATTAGATTATTGTATATATCACATTCAAATTAATGGCATTATTATTACTGATCGGTAAAATCCATATCTGTAAAAAGGGAAAGGGGATTTTTTTTATGGTAAAAAATTCATTCATTTCGGTTATTTCTCAAAAAGAAAACGAAGAAAACAGGGGGTCTGTTGAATTTCAAGTATTCAGTTTCACGACTAAGATAAGGAGACTTACTTCACATTTGGAATTGCACAAAAAAGACTCTTCATCTCAGAGAGGTTTGCGGAAAATTTTGGGAAAACGTCAACGACTGCTGGCCTATTTGTCAAAAAAAAATAGAGAACGCTATAAAGAATTAATTGGCGAGTTGAATATTCGAGAGATAAAAACTCGTTAATTTGAAGCGTGATACCATTTGAGCTTAGTCGTTTCAATTTTGATGAACTTCTTTTTACTTTCAGCAATGCATGGGAAGAATGACTCGGGAAAAAACTTATGATTGCACCAACTACAAGAAAAGACCTCATGATAGTCAATATGGGCCCTCACCACCCATCAATGCATGGTGTTCTTCGACTGATCGTTACTCTCGATGGTGAAGATGTTATTGAATGTGAACCAATATTGGGTTATTTACATAGAGGGATGGAGAAAATTGCGGAAAATCGAACAATTATACAATATTTGCCTTATGTAACACGTTGGGATTATTTAGCTACTATGTTCACAGAAGCAATAACCGTAAATGGACCCGAACAGCTAGGCAATATTCAAGTACCTAAAAGGGCTAGCTATATCAGAGCTATTATGTTGGAGTTGAGTCGTATCGCTTCCCATTTATTATGGCTTGGCCCTTTTATGGCAGATATTGGGGCACAGACCCCTTTCTTCTATATTTTGCGAGAACGAGAATTGATATATGACCTATTCGAAGCTGCTACCGGTATGCGCATGATGCATAATTATTTTCGTATCGGAGGAGTAGCTGCTGATCTACCTCATGGCTGGATAGATAAATGTTTGGATTTTTGCGATTATTTTTTAACCGGGGTTGCTGAATATGAAAAGCTTATTACACGGAATCCTATTTTTTTAGAACGAGTTGAAGGCGTAGGCATTATTGGCGCAGAAGAAGCACTAAATTGGGGTTTATCAGGACCAATGCTACGGGCTTCCGGAATACAATGGGATCTTCGTAAAGTTGATCGTTATGAGTGTTACGACGAATTTGATTGGGAGATTCAATGGCAAAAGGAAGGGGATTCATTAGCTCGGTATTTAGTACGAATCAGTGAAATGACAGAATCCATAAAAATTATCCAACAGGCTCTGGAAG